TCCTGTAACTCAAGAATTGTAAGTTGATTCATAACCACGCTAGTAAAGTTGCCTTTGGAATAGGAAGTTGAGTCCGATCTTGGTACTCTCGCTAAAGTTTGTTGACATTTAGCCCTCTAGAATAGATTTCTTTACTGTAGTCCCCATCCGAGTAATGAACTCTAGAATTGACTTCTCCCCAGACCCTTCACTATCTTGTCCAAGTGTTTAATTGGCTTCGACGCCTGGACTTTTATCTCTAGATACTCTTTCCGGCTTCATTTACCGATCCTGCAACTATAGAATGACCAGGATTTGATCCCGTTTAACCTTCCACTTCGGCTAGATAATTGCCAAGCCCAGCTGTAACTATTTAGTTTACACCCTCTACCGCAGCTTGACTTTTCAGCTATCGAACGTGGCCTTCTACGCCTGCTTGCCTTCTATTTGACATCCCTATCACCTGGCGGCTAAACCATCCGTTGATGAGGGAACTATTGAAGCTTCTAAAGCAGCCCTTTCCGCTGCTCCTACATCTATCTAGGAAGGAAGTCCACTACGGTATGGAGGAAGTAGTCGAATAAACTGATACAGCAGGCCAATCAAAGCAATCATCTGCCGATTTCGTAGGGTACCGTACGCCCTTTGTCTATGGATTCTAAGGAAAGCATGCCATATGATACGGGACTCTAAACCATCGAATCGAGCGAGCCTATTTCCCGTCTCCTGCTTTCATAGAGATCTTTTCTTCTCTGACCGCCGGCCCTGGGAAGTAGGTTAATCCACAAAAGCACTAGCAGTGCCAGTAGTTGGTACGTGGATATCATCAGGATGCTGCTTGACTAGCTCTTCATCCATGATCTTCACTGCCATCTTTCTAGCACAATCACCTTTCTGGCTGGAAGCTGTACCTATATCATGATCGGGCACGCAAGGTTCTTCTTTCATATTGTTACAAATGAACTCGTAGGCTCTTCCTGCATCCATGCATAAAGAATTAGTCAGTAGGGTCCTCGAAGCCCGCCAAAGGGGTAAGTCGAGTGATTCCTCTTGTAGGGGATCGTAGCTAGCTATAGTATCACACGATTCTTTCATCTTCTTTTCACATTCATTCTAATTATAGTTGGAAAATTGGCTACTTTATAAGGCTAAGCAAAGGTTTTCAATCCAAAGCTTTGAAGAAAGAAGAAACTCCGGGTGGAAGGTTCAAGGATTATTCTGATTGCACGAGAGATTGCCCTACCAGCTAACTCCTATTGACCTTACTAAAACAAAAGCACTAAGACTTATACTAGCTAACACAGAAGAGACACCATAGGAAAGGGCACACCTAACCATTTTTTTTTTTTCACAAGGTTACCCTCACCACTGTCACTTTGATCAATACCTTGCTTTACTGTAAAAGATCCTTACACAAAGTTTCTTCCTAGAAGACACTGTGCCTGAACTTATGACACATACCTACTTCCATCAACCACATCTTGCTATCTTTCACACGAGGGTGAGTTCTTGCGGGCTGACGTTGTGAACAAAGCAAAGACAGCTGGGTCTGTGAGTGAGCCTAGACTCTCTCTATTCGAGTGAGTTCCACTTTTCTTGAAGTGTAATACCCTTACTGCCAGTTCCCTCTTCCCGGATCTAAGGGTTAGCTTTCTAATTCATAGATAGCCCGAGAGGAAGTCTAAGGTTTCAGCTTCAAGTGGACAGCTTTCTTCCTAAACATCCGAGTTCGAAGCGAAGGCCCTTCTCTGCTGATTCGTCCTAAGATAAGGAAGAGCTTAACCCACACCCAAAGCAAATTCACTTCCTCTTCCCTTCCTCACCTTCAAGACAAGCACCACTTTTCCTATCTTTATCCTGCAGTTTCACCACAGGAGCACTGCGTCTTTCCTTCCTATCTTGATGAATCTACTTTTTACCGGTTGCTGAGGAAGTGAGATACGTAGCCAGATCAAATCAATTTCCAAGGGGGTATTAGTTTCAAACTAAAGGGATTCCTTCGATACCCGATCAACCAAGGTCTTTTACCAGCTTTTTGAGTAGTATTCTACTTTACCTTACCCTCACGCCTTCCCTTTTTCTAAAGTAGGAATGGATTATCCTGTGGTGTTGCTATCTGATGCTTCAGATTCATTGAATTCCCTCCCCTCAACTTATTCTGATTTCGAGGCCCCCTATAAGATAAGACTTTGCTATCTCTTCCTCCTTGTAGGTTCAAGCGCAAGGCTAACAATGCCTATCTTGGAAATGCTCTAAACCGTAGAATCACAACAGCCTTTCTCTTAGGGCAACAGGGGAACAAGGAACCAGGGAAAGAACCAACACAACTTTCTTTACTTCCTAGGCGACTCTACTTCTTTCTTCAGTTTCTTTTAGAAGGGAAGAAATGAGATCGATAGCGGGAGGTGCACAAAGGAAGTGAGCGAGCCATCTTCTCCAATCCAATAAGAAAGGAGCTAATCATCTCTTGTCTTCGGTAGGTCGTCGCATATAACAAGAAGAAGGGATTGGTGGGATCTTGAGTTCATGTCTGCAGTCTTGAAGTTGATACCATATCCAACGAGAAAGAATATGAAAGAATATGAGACATGAGGCTAGAGCCAAGAAGCTTCTCCGTGGATGACAGCTAAATTGAAGCTCTCCAGAAAAAAGAAGAAGAAAGGTCGAGTCACACTACATCGGGCTACGTCACAATAGTTAGGAATTGAATGCGCTGTGAAAGAATCTTCCTCCATCAATTTTGACAGATGATCTGATATTCATTTTCAAACTAATGCCACTAATGACCCAAGGAAAGGAAGAACTGAACTTCAAGCTGGGGAAGGAAAGCTAGTAACTGATACGCAAAACTAACAGGCAAGCAAAGCACAAAAGGCACCCCGACGGCCTCATCAATCGAGGAAGGAAGCATGAAAATCGTTGAAAAAGCCTTCTTGCTATTGAGCGGGCTTTCATAGGCCTTTGTTTTGGGATATTTGATTGAATCAGAGAATAGGTTCTTACAGTGCCCGGAATTGGACAAATGAATGAAGATGGCATGAAGCCGATAGCTGCTTATCCGGATCCGGGCTTTCTTTTTCTTAAGGCGGGAAGGAAAGGCAAAGGCAAGTAAATGTTCACAAAGGAAAGTTCCTCTTTTAGTCGAGTCATTTCATACCTTTTTCTAATAAGAAGGCTAAGCTTCATAGCTCCAACCTATACAAGACAAGGGGCGCTTACTAAGCGCAGCTTCTATCCCGGCCAAGCTAACAAAGCGGGGGACCTAGGTGGGAATTGTGAAAGAAAGAGAAGGGGAAGACGCTGGGTAGAGGAAGAAAACTCATCAGGCTCATGACCTGAAGACTGCAGGTTCGAATCCTGTCCCCGCCTAAGAAAGAGTGATTGAAGAGTTAGGTAACAGAAAAAAGATCGAAAAGTCCCGGATCATCGTCTACACTTTTCCGTATGGAAGTGGTGGTCTTCTTTTAGACTCCCCCGAGAAGATGGATCCTCTCTTATCCGATCCGTATTGCTCCTTAGCAGAGATCGGGTTATTGGTCTTGTTCTGCACAACCTCTCCTGGTGACCCGGCAAGGTAAGCAAGTGAACCTCTCTCTAGTGGCGGCATCTAAGCTATCAAATGACTCTATTCCACTCCCTTCTGAGCCCACATCTCCATGTCCTATCAATGCTGATCTCTCCCGCTGTTGAATCGTATTTGATTTTTTAGATTGAGAAATCTCCAAACCCTTATGAATGGATCTTGCTCCGGTCGATAAAATATCTTCAAACTCAAAAGATTTATACCACAGCCTATGCTTACTCTGCCTATCTAACAGCGGGGTGAACTGCAAATACTAAATATGCAATAGGCGCAGGTATCCGAAACTGGAATTGACCCTCGTACTGGCTCCCGAATAGGTGGACCCTCGAACGGGATATGCTCCGACTTGGTATCAATCTTTCTCAGCTGATGGCTAAGCATATGGGACTCCATATGAGAAACTGAAAGTTAATCTGCTCTTTCCGCTACGAGCTCAAAGTAAAGTGGTTCTTGAATGAAAACTCATTTTGGATAGCTGACTTGATCAAATTGCAAGTAAAGATTCCAGCGGAGATGAAGACCCTCAGACACCTATTCTGAGGATGAAGGAAACAGTCCAAGAGAGAGATGGAGTCATCTGGTTGGAACACGACTTGAGAGACGTTTCTTGATGAGCCGGGAAAAAGACTATGTAAAGACTAGGAAGCGCTGGAATAACACTTCAGACAGGTTCTCGATAGTTGACGACTATTTACTTACTTACGACATAAAGCTGTCCTTCCAACCAGCCAACCCATATTACTTATAGAATAGAAAGGTTGAACACAACACTTACTTAGGCCTGTGGTTCTTCGGCTGTTTCAGGAGCTGTAGAAAGGGATGCTTTAGCTGTTGAGGCTAAGAAGGGAATTGAGGTAAGGCTGGCATAAGAGAATGGAGTTACTGAGCTTACTGAGCTAATGGCCTAGAAGTAAGTGGAGTTAAGACAGCTCGTAGCAGTATCGGAATACAATAGAATCCCTTCTTTACTTACCTATAAAGAGTGACCACTGAACGATAAGAACAAAGCCACTTTCAGCTATAACCGGAGTGAAATGAGTTCTATAGGCCTTAGCCGGAACACTTTCTAACTAACTGTTAGCCAGTGAAGTGATTGCTGGGAGTGATCACGAACGAAGGATTAATAGAGGCGTAGTCTATAGCCGAGCTGTAACAGGAGTTCGAGTTTGAGTTACTCCAAGAACTACAGGGAATGCCATAGTAGAGCTAAAGCCAATAGCCGTAGCAGTGAAAGCTGTCGTTCCTGTCATTTCACTACTATTCCTTTTCTTTGTCCGGATGGGAATAAGTTGTGATATAACCCCTACTGTGGTGGATCCATTGTTAGGAGGAACCCCTGTTCCAGCACGAAGTACGGTAGCCGGCTCAGTCTCATAACATCTTCCGAGTTTGGATACCTATAAAAAGGAGGATAACCGTTTGATTGCATTAAGATTATGTATACTGCTATCCTTCCTCAACATCTCTTTGGGAACATCTTCTTTCCTTCGACTAGGTCATCCCTACGAGGAACATATCTATCTCCTACCCCGCCGAGTAGGTTAACAAACCCTAGTAGGATCTGCTTCTAATGCATGCTTCGCGAGTTCTACGGCTGTCCATACCCTATCCACCCTTACCCCCGGACATCTATTTCTTTCTATCTGTTGATTATTGCTGCGATTCTGCTGTTGTAGATAAAATAAGAAGTTGTTAGCCTTCATTCGGGACAAGCTTCAATCCCGCCTTAATGGTATGGTTGGTTTGCAAAATTTTTATCTCAGGGGGGAAAGGAGGTGCTGCTGAAATCTATAGCAATGGCCTTACCGGTGTATGCGATGTCGTGCTTCCGGCTTTCAAAGCTGCTATGCAAGAAGTTAACAAGTGCGATGACGGAATTTTGGTGGAGTTCTTGCGAAAACAAAAGGAAGATCTCATGGGTAGCTTGGCAGAAATTATGCAAATCTAAAGAAGATGATGGTGGTTTGGGTTTTCGGGATTTAGGTTGGTTTAACCAAGCTCTTCTTGCAAAACAATCTTTCCGGATTATACACCAACCACATACGCTACTATCTCGACTTCTCCGTAGCCGATATTTCCCACATAGCTCAATGATGGAGTGTAGTGTTGGGACAAGACCCTCATATGCTTGGAGAAGTATCATTCATGGCAGAGAACTCCTCTCTCGCGGGCTCCTAAGGACGATTGGAGACGGTAGACACACGAAGGTTTGGTTAGACAGATGGATAATGGATGAGACACCTCGACCTCCACTGAATTGAAACCTATCTATTGACCTTAATCTTCGTCTGACTTGTACGACATGAATAGGCAGTCGTGGAAACTGGATATGTTGCATAATATTTTTCCTCCACAGAATGTCGCATTTATCATCTCGATGAGACCAGGGGCAAATCTTATGGATGATAATGTGTGGGCTTACACTAAGAGTGGCATGTACACGGTACAGAGCGGTTATAGATTGCTATCACAACAAGCTCATAATCCTGAGGAAATCGCAGGAATGGAGGAAACTGTTGCGAATGAGCTAAAGAAGAAGATATGGAAAGACTGACCGCAAGATATTTTTCTCCACGATGATCCCACTTCGATTGTGTTAAGCAAAGCACAATCAAAGAAAAGAAGAGAAGTTCTCCCAAATAGTTAGATAGGATCTTTCCCACCGGAGACCGGCTTCGCGAGCCCATATAGGACTACTCTTGGCTAAGCAACTTTGGGCGGTGGTTTATCCTATTTCTCACTTGAATGAGGAAACTTTCTTATAAACATATTTTTATGTGAGGATCAACTACTCCTACTCGGTAACTGCTATCCTTCCCTCTCATCTCTCTCTTCTCCGTCAAGCCTTAAAGTACTTCCAAATTCCTCACCTAAGAGTTTCAATACGCTCTCTTTCTTTATCTCCTCTCTTCTCATTTTATAATCCATCGTTGACCCAAGTGTCAGCGCCCTACAGCGCGCGTATTGGACCACTGAAAGGGTTGATCGGTTAGGTTTAATTGGACATTGGACTAGAGAGAGAGAAGAGAACAAAGTGTGGCCTTCCCCCATTCTCAGAGACAGATGGAGTCAATTTATTCCCACACATGCGCAAAGGAGAGAGAATGCTAGCAACTTTGAAAGAATGGGAAAGGCCCCGGCCCGTTGAAGCAAGTTGTAGTGAAGGAGTTCTGAAGGTTCTTAAAGGATGCAGAACAATACTGAAAGGGAACAGACATGATTCACTTTACATTCTTCAAGGCTCTGTTGAAACAGGAGAGTCTAACCTTGCAGAAACAGCTAAGGATGAGACAAGGCTTTGGCACAGTAGGCTTGCACATATGAGCCAAAGAGGAATGGAGTTACTGGTCAAGAAAGGTTTCCTAGATAGCAGCAAGGTTTCAAGTCTCAAATTTTGTGAAGATTGCATCTATGGAAAGACACATAGAGTGAATTTCTCTACGGGCCAGCACACTACTAAGAATCCTCTGGATTATGTGCATTCAGATTTATGGGGAGCACCTTCAGTCCCATTATCTTTTTGAAAGTGTCAGTATTTTCTAAGTCTTATAGATGACCTAACACGGAAGACCTAACAAATACTAACAACCGGATTGAGTGCACTTGATGCTACAATTGTAACACCTTTCCCCTGGTCCGTACTGATATTAGATTTCTGACTTCTGTTCCGATTAAATGGGAGATGTCTGGTTGAAGAATCTTTCCTTGCTAACCAAGAGATGAACTCCGCACACCGATAGTCCTATGAGCGTTGTGCCAAACCTTTCCTACCTCCTTTGGGAGTTCACTTCAGATTCCAAACAGCTACAGAAGAAGAACTGCAGGAACAAATGGACTATATGAAATCACTCCCATATTCAAGTGCTGTTGGAAGTGTGATGTACGCAATGATTGGTACAAGACCAGATTACCCTTATCCAGTAGGAGTGATTAGCAGATATATGAGTAAGCCATTGAGGAGTCATTGGCAGGCTGTGAAATGGGTCTTAAGATACATCAAGGGAACACACACAAGATGTGAAGTTAACCTTCAAGAAGAGTGATGAGTTTGTAATTGATTAAAGGCTACTGAAATCCCATAGGCCTCTGATCCTAATACTGAATACCTTTCGTAGATCAAGGAATGGACAAAGCGAGAGGACGAAAAAAGCGAAATATTACAGGGGCTTGGGATGCCTCACCAGGATGAGCCGGTAGCACTTGGCGTGAGTGCGCTAATAAACCAACCCATTTGATAATCAAAGTTCCCTATCGAATGTACGCTTTAGGTTAAGTGAAGGGATAGACCGAACCAGCTCACTAACGAAATTTCAGATCAGGGAATCTTACCCGAAGCATATCTCGTTAGATGGTTAGATGGATGTCGTTGACGCGAAGAGAGCTTTTATGGCACTTTCACAAAGCGGAATACTATCAGTAGTATATACCTTCCCTAGGAAAAGCGGTAGAACATCCTGATCTCAAAGGCGTTCCTCTCCTCTTGTCCCGAAACGTTAGACGAGCGACTATGCTTAAACGGGTATGTTGCTTTGCCATGGGTTTCTTTCAGCTGCTCTTTTGGGGAGGACAAGTAGTTTGACTTTAGTACTCAATTTGAGACTTAATAGGCTACTTGGCGGTAGTAAGCCCAGGTCCATCATTGGCTGGTAGTCTTCACCGGCATCTCCTCTGGAATGAATATATCAACCATTCAGAAGAATCTCTTTTCTTCTGTGAAGGTGAGAGAAGGACTGGCCTTAACAACGAATTTCGTAAAGCGCAAGAAGGGGCTTGGAAAAAGCATTCGAAGGAACTCGGACATCGCGCGGCCATTGGTCAAGATCTCCCCTGATGGACATCATTACACATTCATTCAACGCTTCCCCGGCGGGGTAAGAAAGTAAGATTGAACTACTGAATAAGAGAAGCATTGTGATTTCCTTGATTTAAGGACTTTAGCGTCTCATTGCGGAAGCAGAAGTTCTTTCATTCCTCATTCACTTCTAGGACTTGGGTTAGAGAGGGGGGAATATAGTAAATAAATAAAGTCGAAGTGCAGTTCCTATTTCTCAGCTCAGATTAGAGCACCAGCTGTTACGCTGACAACCCCCGTTACGCCGCGCTTGAACTCCTAGCCCTAAGACGGAGTAGTCTTAGTAGCAGTAGGATTACCGGATTCCGCTTTATGTCTTTCTTTCTTACTTTCCCTAAGCACTCATTGTATTTGAATTTGACCCGCTCAGAAGAGCTATGTATCCGGTCTTGGGAGTCAAATAAGGGCATGGCTTAAACCAGCTCCCTAGCCTAGGGTGAGGTCTCATAATAGAGTAAAGTAGGACAGAAGGATTAGCTTAGCAGTGAACAAAAATCATTCAATCAGCTCAAGAGCTGGAAAAAAAAACCTTCTAGATTTCGGAATAGAAGGAAGGGGGCTCCCAGGAGGTAAGTCCTGCTTGATTGCTTTCACCAGGTTTATAAAGACTGGTTCGAAAGGACCAGGTCGGGATAGGCTGGGAGTCGATTAGCCCGAGTTGTGTTAAGATAAGTGGCACTTGAATTTGAAGTAGACATCGGCCAGGTCTTGGATGCTGAATTATCGGTCTTACCACTTGTATCGATAGACCCACTTGAATTGAATGCTGAGGAGATTGATTTTCAATCCAATCCTGATCCTGATCTTCGAACTTTCTCTCTGCAAAAGGCTTCTGGCAAAGCTTGAACATCGTATCGTTAGCTCCTTTTAAAAAGGAAGACAGAAGAGCTGGTAGGACGGACTGGTAAGGGATGAAATTACTTATTACTTATGAGTGGAGGGCTTCGCTTTTTTCTATAACTGTCACTGGAACAGAAGGCCTAGTACTCCAATTGGCTTAAGTGCACTCCCAATGATATTCTAGTCTTCTTTCTTAAGAAAATATAGATATTATCGTGGAAAGAAATCTATCTCTTGAAGGGAGTCCAACTTAATTCAGTTTGATCCCAAGAGACGGTATGGAACGCTCGTATAGAACCCCATCCAATAGAACTCAAACCGCTGGGAATGCAACGGGATGGATGTCAACTGGTAAGAATAGCCTTGGTCTGGAGATCTTTACAACAGGAGATCAGGAGTTAGCTCGCTTGGACGGAGAGCACGAGAAAGAAGGGGCAGTCTAACTGAACTCCACTCGTTTAGAAGAAGCCTCGCCAGTCCGGGGGATAGGGAAAATTTCTTCACAGCATGAAGAAAAGAGAGGGATTCAAAAAGGGCTGGCTCCTTAGAATTAGAAGGGATTTGAGTGCTTTAGACTAAGAAGTGAGATTAGATAGGCTTGTCTTAGGATTTGATGCACATTCAAGGGCAACTACTGCTTATGGGTAGGCACCTAGTGCTACAATGGCTGTAACAGATTCAGAGATTGCATTTGCCCTTGGATACACACCACACATTGATTGGATTTGAAAGATACGAAGGGTCCATAACGGACAGGAACTACAACTATTGATACTCGGTCTAGACTAGGGGGGGGAAGGCACTGCCGGAAACGGGACTGCTGTACTGTAAAGGGGTTACCGTCGAAGGTAAGGACAGAGACTGATTAAATGGGGAGGACAGATATAGGCAGACACTTCCAAAAGGCAGAAGCATTGGCTTTTAGGACGCACTCAAACTTCCATTAAAACTCCAGGTGGCAAAACAACTCCATCCAATAAGAAAGAGGAATGTGCTAACGCCAATAAGCGTATAAGAAAAGGACTAGAACTGGCTGAAAGCACTTACCACTAGAAAGAAATTGGCCTGACAGAAAAAGTCAAATCCCTCTCCCTCTCCTTTCAGTCGAGTTCCCTCTTTTATAAGAGTAATAAATTACCTTGGACCTCTCGCAACAAGTGCTCGAGTAATAAATACCTCTCCTTTCAGTCGAGTCACTCCGTACCTCTCCTTTCAGTCGAGTTTGTGTTCACAACCTCTCCTTTCAGTCGAGTTGCTAAAGCACCTCTCCTGCTTTCTAAAGCTAAAGGGCGAGTGACTTCATACCTTTCCTCAAAGCCGCCTACCGTGCAACGAGCAACGACCTGGCCTGGGACGAAGTAAACCCTTACCAGGGTTGAGAAGCTTACTATTACTAAGCCTTTTGCCCTCCCAGATTCAGTCAGTAATGGCTTCTATGATAGAGTAATTTAGCTATAGAGTTTTCAGCTAAATAGCTCTTTCGAATACTTCCGTTCGTGCTTACCTTTGTATCTATATCTTCCCTCCCAATGAAAACGAGGAGAAGAGGTCACGTCTCAGCCCAGGAGAAAGAGAACTACTCGACTAAGAAGTCAGTGTTGGAGGTGTACTAATCCCTCTCTTCTAGCCGGAAAGACTTTCTAACCAATTCCATTAATAAGCTAAAGGAGAAGTTACAGAAGTACGGAAGTGACAGAGAAGTAAACCTTCTTAGCCAAGGGCAGCGCAGCGCCTCTGATACTGAACTAGATGCCGCAAAAGCACCAACTCTGGCATCATATCCCGAAGATAGTCATTTCAGTCTGTTGGGCAGCGTTTTATAGAAGTGACGGAAGCCAACCGACTGACTTGCAGCTGCCAGTGTCCGCCTGACTTTCTTCTCTTTTACTATTACTATAGATGGGAGTCTATATTCAGCATCTAGGTTACTACACTGAAAGCCTAATAGTAGGTCTGCAAGCCTAATTCGGATTCTTTTTCTAACGTCCTACCTACAGGCGCATAGGAGCTAGTTTTCCAACCGCGGAACAATATCTTACACTTAGATTCCACCATAGTGCTAGATTAACTAGGCCTTCTCTCCACTAAACAGATTCCATCGTAGTGGATAGAAGTCTTTAGACTAAGGGCAGACCGCAAGGGCAAATCTTAGGCATTGGTTCCGAGGACGGTAGCCTACTGAGAATGAAGGAAGAGAAGCTATTTTGAAGACTTTCTAAGATATTTACACGATCAATACCGACTTCCTTATCTTTTCTCTTGGAAGTCGAACCTTTATCTGTATGGAAAAGAGGGCTTCTACCTATACTTGGTTGAGAAAGGGCTGAATGGTCCAGGACAAGAAAAAGCCACTAAAAAGAACTGTAGGTCATACAGGGTAGTCCACTTTATCTTTATCCGTGACTCTGAGTACAAGATTTCCGGGATCAAGAAAGTCGCAAATAAATATGCTGGGCTGGACTCTTTTCTCGTATGCCCGGAAAACGTTGTTTCGATAGAACTCAGCTTGCTGCATAGCTCGTCTAAACAAAACACTCCAGATCCGCACTTCCCTTTAAATATACTCCAAAGGGACTAAGCTTGACTAAGAAGGGCTTTGCTCCGCATGAGACAAAGTTATCAAAAAGTACTTATTCCAATTTAGATAACCCTGATTAGAAACACACTTGACCGTTTTCTAGCTTGAACCAGAACAAACATTAAACGCCCGGAACAACTGTTAGAATTTCGATCGAACAAGTATTGGCATTCTGTCAGCATTTCCCCCGCGGTCAGTGATAGTTAGGAAAGGAAGAAAGAAAGGGTGATACACGAGAAGCTAGGTCAGGTATATATAGCGATTGCAGATGGTGCACCAGTTTCGTATACATAGGCCCTGGTTGGTAAGGTGATGAGATCGACACATTATATGCGATCTACGTTCATAGGTTCTACCTTGAAGCTCTTCTCCTTTCCTTACTCTAACAAGTAAGCAAATAGGAATTACCTTGTGAAGCAACGTAAATTTAGTGAGTTTTGGGAGGTTAGCCTTAACACATCCAAATCTTCCGAAGTCAATGCGGTAGCAGCCACTGTCCCGACCTTTTCTGTCACTCCTTCCTTTGAAAGGAGCTTCTCGCCGTTAAACTCAGCTCTTTTTCCGGCTTTACCGATTAGATCAGTTTAGACCTTACCTTGGGATTGGTTTTTTTCCTTTAAGGCTGACCCTTCTTATACTTATAGAAAACTGGCATCTAGAAAACTGGCATCCAAAGGTCCTCAACCAGGGAGAAATCGACAAATCTAGGATAAAGTCCACTTGAATCGACCAAAGGGGAAGGAAGTATGAAAATCCAATTCTTTGACGGAAACTAAAGGCTAACCTACAAGCTAGCCTCGTCGAATCGACTCACTCTCCTAACCTCAAAGGGAATCTGAGAAACAAGTAGATCAAGGATTCCCATGTTGCCTATGGTGTCTTGCGAATTCCTAGGAATGTTAGGAATGGGAGAACCAGTAATCCCAGTAATCCCAGGAATAGGAGGTAAGGAGATTAGTTGGTTAGGAGGGAATCCCAGCAATATTAGCAATGAGGTGATGAGATTAGGTTTGTTTTGGTTAGGGATTAGAGGAATGGGAGAGGTAAGCCAAGTAAGGTAAGGAGTTTTTGTTTGTAGAAAGTTCCATTTCAATCTGCCTATCTGTTTGAATCAGTTTATCCCAAGGAAGTGTTTTACTCTTTTAATTGGTAGTTGGTTAAGGAATCCCAGGTTAGGAGATTAGATTAGTTGGTTCTGGAATCCCTGGAATGTTAGCAATGGGAAGAGTTCACCTTGCTCCCTTTCCTTTTAGTCGAGTAATAAATCCCTCTCGCAGAAAGCTCAAGTATGTAAACAACCTCTCCTTTTAGTCGAGTTACTAAAGTACCTCTCTAGACAAGTACTCGAGTCACAAAACTAAAGGTCGAGTCATGACTTCGCCCTCAGGTGGGAGGAGAAACTGTACAGGACATAGCTTTCCGCCTCTTTCTTTCACAAAAAAATGAACCACCAAAAACTGTAGATTTCTTTTTTGAAAAGGCCACAAAACTCTTTTCAAAAAAGAAAGAAGTGCTACTCAAAATGGCGGAGCTAGATCCTTACGGATCGTGGATTCAGAGTGGCGCTCGCTTTATTAAAACCGGAAAGACTTTATCGTAGAAGCGGGACTTAGAAAAGTCCTCAAATCTCTTTCTGACCATGGTGTCAATAGCCCATACTTTCAGTCTTTTTTTAAAAAGACAACGTGAAGAGGAATAGATCAACAAAACAAAGAAAGGACAGGAACAGGGGTTGTTGCAGAATTGGGTTCGAGTCCCAGGGACGCAATGTGGCTGCTTAAAAAACTGATTCAACGAGATATAGATTTGTCCCCATTAAGATTTCAAACTTGTCGTCTACTTTCAGGAAATGTTCGGAACAGAGAACTGACAATAATACAACGCCGCATTCTCCGAAGATTGAGGAACAGGAAGAGATCTATTAAGAAGAGAAAGATTTATCCGAAAAAATATCTTACCAGTTATATACAATTGCAAACTACACGAAAGTTGCCCCTTTTTCATGGGGATTTACCCATCACAGAGATGCACAGAGGAACAAAACGAACTTCATATATCCCTTTTCCACTCAATCCAGAAACAAGATTTGACGTTATTCCGCTTCGTCTCCATTTTCTTGAAACTATTCCTCAAGCAAGGCAGCCGATAAGTCATCGAAGGGTTTGTGTGAATAAAGGAATGGTAAGCATTACTCATTTGAAACTTTCCCACGGTGATATAATATCTTTTCAAGAAAATAACGCGATAATACGCGGTGAAGAAATAAGGAGATCTTTCTATAAAGAAATTTCAGTTGAAAAAATCATAGGCAAATTACTGCATCAACCGCTAAGAATGTGGAGAAGAAGCAAAACTGAATGGTTCCACCTACTCAAAACTAAGAGGGGATGCCGCCTACTACTAAAATCCCGGTTTTTGCAACAGTTGCGTTCTTCTATGCAAGAAGAAGACTTAGAAAGAACAAAGAAGTTTGGATCCGAAAAAGTATGCTTAGGAAGTTCCTTCGCTGAGCACAAGAGAATGAAGAGGAATTTGTTAAAATCCCTATTCTTATCGAAGAGAAGGAAGGAGAAAAACCTAAATCTTCCTACTCGAACAATCAGTCCTATAGTTTACAACTCTTCTTTATCTTTATATAGTAATTCGACCTATTGCTTCGCATCCCCCCATAAGTTGACTATGAAGAGAAGAATCAAAAGGATCGAACTACCTACTCATTATTCGGAGGTTAATCATAGAACACCAAAAGCTGTGGTATCTTATGGACCTAACATAGGTCATATCCCTCACGACATAAGATTAAAAGATCCAAACCTTCCTCTTCGGAGCAGAAACGGACGTGGCCAAAACATATAAAGATCGGCGTAGTCACTCATAGGGACATCTCTATCCGGATAGAGGATAGTCTAGATCGATTCATAGATGGATTTTTTCATCTAGATAGGTATCCCGTGGATAGAGAGAAAGATAGGGATCCATCTAGATCTTGATTCACTATTTCCATTTTTTTTTGACTTAGTCTTATTAATTGGGTGGGGTTCGGGGAGCATGCCCGGCATAATCAAGGCCGTCGCCCCTTCTTCGACGGGGATGGGCGGATAAATTCGGGTTCCTAGTCCGGGTGGGTGGTCCAGTTGAAGTCGGAAAGTCCGATAGAGAACAAAAGAT